TATCCGATAGGAATTCTATTACTACTCATCTCACCAAGATAGAAACTATGGGACTATTATGTATATAACATTCTTATCGATCATGGCATTCCTTACTCTAACAAGTAAGCAATTAAAATACCTTGCTCACCCAATCTTGTGGAATGTATGGGCCCTTTACTTGCTCGACCGTGAGAATATGAATAACCGACTGGGGCCAAAGGAAGGGCCTATGCTATCTAGCTGAGGGTCTGGAAGAGATCCATCCCTTTGTTCTGAAGTTGCTCCTTCAGAGAAGTCTTTCGTAGGCACGTTAACCAAGTCTTTTGGAGAACAGATCGTGCCGGAAGGATCTGTCTTAAAGTCGTCTTTGCATCCATTGCATTTCGAATATTCTGACTAAGCAGACTCACTTTGAAGAGAAAGGTGCAGCTTCGGTTCCAGTGGTTGGAAGGGAATCGGGGGGCTTCCCCTCACAGCTACCACGTGCGAGGCGCAAAGGCAATTCATTGATACCCATCCCGTTAAGGACATCCCCTTTTGACATAAGTCGAGTGCGGTAGAGCAATTACCTATCCTTTTTCCCATGCAACTCAGTACTCCAAGACCTGTCGAAGTATAGACCACTACGACAGCTACTCTATTTTAATTAATCCCCGGAGTCATCTTCTACTTTATGTTCTGCAAGACGAGACTGACCCCCTTTTACGAGATTTCTAGAACCCCATCCATAGAGCTGCTTTTGCTGGTATTGATCCAGATGCTCAAGTGGGATATAAAGGGGAGCTCGGGTATGTGCCACCCGGGTAACGGTCGAGCAATCGACATGATATATTGGAAGATACAAATAGATTCGCATAGATGGAAAATCGCGGTGTTTGTAGTCGCGCCAAGTAAGTATATGGAAAACATTCAGAAGAAAGTAAATTGAGCTGCATTTCGATAGTTTTTGTCTCTCGTTTTTCGTTCGCCCGGACACCGCTTCTTCCGATCTTTCTTTCATAGCCTTCTTTCTTTCAGATGTATCTACCGCTCTCACAGCCTTGAATTACACTAATATGGCTGATTCCAAGCATAAATGTCATGAAAATGTATCCAGGAGAAGGATAACATAGATAACTACTGCTCATGTATTAAATTCATCAAAGCCTAATCCTGTGCCACACTACATTCCCAAGCCTCCATATCCTCAACTGTTGGTTGCGCCCAAGAAAGACACTCATTACAATGAAATCATGGAGATGTTTAAGAAAGAAAAAAAAATCTCCCATTACTTGATGCTATCAAGCAAATTCCTTCCTATGCTTAAAGATCTTTGCACACAAGGATGCAAGAGAGGGTTTCACTTTCTGAGGAAGTTAGCGCCGTTATTCAGCGTAAAATCCCAACTAAGTGCAAGGATCCAGGGAGTTTCACTATTTCTTGTGTGTGTCATTGGAGATCATCAATTCGAGAAGGCATTACTCGATCTTGGGGCTAGCGTAAATTTGATGCCATATTCTGTTTACGAGCAATTAAGGCTTGGTGAGCGAAAACCTACTTCTATAACACTCGAATTGGCTGATAGGTCTGTCAAAATTCCTCGTGGTATCATTGAAGATGTATTGGTCAAGGTTGACAAGTTTATTTTCCCAGCGGATTTCATTGTCCTAGATAGAGAACCTATCAAAATTTCAAGCAGAAAGATCCCTGTTATACTTGGACGTCCTTTTATGGCTACTGCTAATACAATCATTGATGTTAAAAAAGGGATTTTAACTATGACGGTTGGTGATATGACGGTAGAGTTCAATGTGTTCAAAAGCAGTCAACAACCCCCGATTCGACCGAATGCTTTGCTGATCGAGAGTTTGGTTTCATTCTTACCCCTTGAGGCTTGTTTAGCACATTTTGGCATGGATTTCGACATAGAGAGTTCCGTTAGTGAAGTTAATGCCTTGCTTGACGCTGCCCCTGTTCTGAACATTACTACATGGCAATCAAAGTTCGAGCCACTCTTATACTACTCCTTACCTCACCCCCCCTTGTCACTTAAAGGGCGAAGTCGCTGAAGCAGTCTAAAGGCCAAAGAGTTATATTTGAACGCTACTATGCATCCTTACTAATAGTATAGTGTAAGGTAGGTTTGGGTATAGCAGGACTTGAACCTGCGACCATTAGGTTAAAAGCCCAATGCTCTACCAACTGAGCTATACACCCCAAAAACATATATATAGTAGTCAATAAGGATTGGTGCGGAAAAAAAGGGGGCAGCCGCGGTCGAACTCTAATTCTGGAAAAAAATTGGGGCCCTTTTACCAAGTCTACCGGATAGAAGATGATAGAGGGCCATATCGTTGCGTTCGACAAGACGGTGCCGTCTCACTTCGAGTTCCTTCCTTCGTAGTAAAATCAGATAATACGCTTCGGCGATGTTACCTACCAAATTAAAGGCCTGCTAGGTGATCGAAATCGCTCAGGTCAGTGAGTCCTCACCTACTCCTTATCTATCTAATAGTTTCTTCTATCTACTTTTTTCAAA